TTGTATTCTTCTATTTTGTATACGGATTATCTATTACTGGGAATGGATACAAATAAAATAATAGTAATTTTGGATATCTTGCAAAAACGGTATAACCAAAGCAAACAAAAGACTTTATCAATTTTTTTTATGAATCACAATTAACAAAAAAGAAAAACTCAATTTAATCCTTTATTTTTTATAAACTTGGTGTTATAGAATTACTATATCTAGAAATTCATTTCGTACAATTGAACCTTTTCAAACTGTTTCTTTTTAAGAACCAAAAATATTTGTGCCAGAATAACAGATGCTAAAAAGAACAAAAGACCTTGGACACGTAATGGGTCTTGAAGAACTATTTCAGCATCCCCCTGACCAAATCCCCCCACATTGGGATTACTTGTTAATGGTTGATCAAGCTTAATAGATTCGCCCTCTGAAACAAGAAGTTCTGGTCCTGGAGGTATAATCTCAATTACTTGATGCCCATCTGATGCATCGGCTATATTTATTTCGTATCCACCTTTTTCTTTACGTACTATTTTACTTACTATACCTGCAGATGTAGCATTATAGACCGTATTGTTGCTCTTGCTCCCATCGGGATAAATCTGACCCCTTCCCCTGTTTCCGCCTACATATATGGGATATTTTAAGAAGTGAACGTCTTTCTTCGTAGTAGGGTCGGGGGAAAGTATAGGGAAGACAATTTCACTATATTTCTGACCAGGAACGGGACCTATAACAAGAATATTTCCTTTATTGGGCCGATAACTCTGAAAAGACAGATTGCCCATCTTTTGTTTCATTTCAGGGGAAATACGATCAGGAGGAGCTAATTCGAATCCTTCCGGTAAAATAAGAACAGCCCCTACATTCAAGCCCCCTTTTTTACCATTAGCAAGAACTTGTTTAAGTTGCTTATCATAAGGAATTTTAACAACTGCTTCAAATACAGTATCGGGAAGTATGGTTTGTGGAACTTCAATATCCACGGGCTTACTAGCTAAATGACAATTGGCACATACAATCCGCCCTGTTGCTTCGCGTGGATTTTCATAACCCTGCTGCGCAAAAATGGGATATGCCTTTGCAATGGATGTATGAGTTATTATATATATCAGAATCGATACAGAAATAGATCGAGTTACCTGTTCCCTTACCACAAAAAAAGTATTTCTATTTTGCATGGTCCAATCATTGATTCCGGAATTTCTACAATAAATTAGGTAGGTAGCTGGTATAGGTCCCTATCCACGAGTCTGCCATTGTAATGGAATAATTTTACTGGAATATAGGAGAATACTTTGAACAGGTAGAAGTATAAAGAATAAGTAAGATTGAAATGCTTTATTTATTTATTTATGCACAAAGAAAATAAACATTTTGAGTTGATGAATATCAGAATATCAAATGCGTTTTTTATTCATTCATTGAATGATAAATGACTACAAGTGAAGGAGATACACGATTTAAATAACGGAAAATCCAATATTTCACAATTGTATCTAGAATGACTGGAAAAGTGGAAACAAGACCAGATATAATTTTTTCATTATGAGCCAATCCAAAATCGTTGTAGAACGAGCCAATCATGAGTTCCCAACCATGGGGTGAGTGGAATCCAATCCATAAATCGGTGACTAAAAGAATTGAAAACGCTTTTATTGTGTCACTTAGGTTATAAAGAAATTCCTGAACCCAAGAATTAAGAATGGCAAGTTCTTTATTACGCATAATAAAATAACCGCTTAGAATAGTGAAACATATTAGATTTGTCGAGAAATTTAAAATGATATGTAGATGATATTCGTTGTGTGTTTTGACCAATTGTAGAGTTTCTTTATGGACATCTATACCAAGCTTTTGTATATGTGTTCCCGGATACTCCTTTATTATTTCGTCCAATAGTAATAGTTCTTCTAATTCTATAAATCTTTCTAAAACGTTCTTTTCTTGAATATCATTAAAAAATATTTCGGATTGCCCGATATTCCACCAAGTAGTAATCCAGGGTTCCAGACATTTATTAAATGATAGGGAGACCCACCAGGGCAAAAATACTATAGATGCAAGATAAGGAAGAGAAGTTAATGCTTTCTTTTTTTTCACTTTTCATCTCTGAATTGTTAATGAACTTGCTTTATTCGTCGACTTTATTTGATTTTTCAAGCATGAGTTCTATAACAAGGTATGGAACCTATGGATCTATTTCCGATTTTTGTGTAATTATTTAGTCCTGAAATCTATAAAAAGATAGAGAAATAGAATAAATAAGGATTTGCTTCGGATGAAAAAAGAATAAACAAATATTGTTTCCAAATATGCCCATTGGACAAATTTGAACAAATTGCATGCCTATTTATTCTTTTTACTGAATTCAAAAAAAGTCACTTTAAGTAACGAATATTATTTGGATTTCCAGATAAAAGAAAACGCTTAATATTATTTTATTTAAAAATGTTTCACTGTATAACTTTATCCCACCACAATAAATAGGGGGATTTCTTATTGATGATGAAATCCAAAATAAGGTGAAAAATGGGAGAGAAATTTGATGGTTATCAGAGATTCAATCCTTTTTTAGCAAGTATCAAAGGAAAAGTATAAAAAGAAAGATTCATTGACAAAAGAAAAGAAATTTACCCGGTATGACTCTATCTAACGTATAAATTCCCAATCTTGAGACTAAAAATAGGAATTCAATATTCCAGGATATTCGGATATCTGTAATGAATCCATACGGATTAGACTTGTTACTATTACCTATAGCTATACAAAAAATTATTAAGTGGGGCTCTATACACATAAAAAAAAAACACACACAAACTTTTGGCACACAAAAAATTGCGTATGGTATTGTTGGAGTTATAGTTGTTTTGTTCTATAGTATATAAGTATATGCCCTCTTGCTTTTTTGTTGTTTATTCCATAGTGATAGGAGTGATAGGGCATCTTGCCAAGAGAACGAGGAAATGTAATCTAAAATATCTCGCGCGAAGGAGCATTATAAAGAAACTTCAGTTGCATTAAAAACAAAACCGAGCCCTTTCCCTCATCATTCTTCATTTCAAAATATTTCGATTGGTACACGCAAGAAATAGGCCAATTCCGCGGCTTTTTGTTCAATTTGCCGTGGAGTCAAATTCTCATCAGTACGAGTTAAGGGAATGGCTCCCTGACCCCGGATTTCCATATAAAGGACACGACGAGAATAAAGACCTTCTTTAATTTCGATTCTAATTGACTGGATATCCCTCATAAAGAAGCGAAGGAAGATACGACGGTTTTTTCCAGGAAATCCCCAACGAAAAATACATACTATTCCCTCTTTTCTATCGAATCGATCATAACCACTACCAATATTCAAAGACATTGTGCACCACAAATAGGAACTAATGAATAAACCCGCGATCCCATAGAAAGACATCACGATCCCCTGCGGAAAAAAAACAATTTGTTGATAGGGGAATATTGATATCAAATTCCTACCAAGATAACTGGAAGTTCCAACCGCTAAAAATCCTAGCGAACCTAAAAAAAGAATAAAGGCCCAGCAAAAATTACTTGTTTTTCTGGATCCCCTTATAAGTTCTATCCATATATCTTCTGATCGCCAGTTCATATTATATTCTACACTAGATCCCGTTGTATTTGATTGGAATTCAGAAAATAACTCAAATGAATTTTATTTTCTTGCCCCCGAAGTAACTTTCATCGACTAGCACTACTTTGTTGTGAATCCTTATAAATAATTGGTTAGATATATTTCCATTCTATTTTACATATGGATTCTTGCCCTTTCCTTTTTGACCAATTGTATTCCTATATACATAATTTATTCAGATATCATGTATCCGTATGTATAACAGCTATTTTTTTTTGTTCAGAAGGAGCCACGTATTGTACCATAGTCCACTAAATGCAGACCCATATTATGATCCAGTGTTGAAAGGAATTGATGAGATTTTGGCCCACCACATCTAGACAATTTTATCTAGACAATTTTATTTTTTTGGACATGAAGAAATAAAGAAGCCATTGCAATTGCCGGAAATACTAGGCCTACTAAAGGCACCAAAATAGAGGGTAAGTTGAAATCTGTCATAGAATAGGTGCCTCAATTTAATATTTGTACCTCTTATAAGGAAAGATATCTTATGATAAGTATATTTATTATTTAAAATATTAATATTCTAAATAATATTAAGTAGTTAATAAGTGCAAGGAATGTGGAACTAAATTAAATGTGCCTGCTATCTTTCTACACGAATATGTATAATAATTCATTTTAATAAATTTTTTATTCTTCTTCTCTCGTTCTTATCTTAAAAATTAGATTAAGAATTCGCGGCTCTAATTAATCTAATACAGGGATTTATAACAAAAAAGGATTCTCGGAGAATATAGAAATCACCTCTACTCCCTATTTGATTTCTTCTCTATTTCTAGATTCCCATATCATATATATTATATTGTTTCCATATTACCATATTTCTATATTATTTAGTTAAGAATATGGTTTTATTTAAATATTACTTCCATTTTAATAGATCATTTTTATATAACTATATCATTTTAATAGATTATAAAATAACATCACTTTATTAATTCTTTTTCTATTTATATAGAATTAAATAATATTAATGAAAATGATATTTAAATTCAAATTAATTAAGATTAAGACATAATAAATAAGACATAACATAATAAGAGCAAATCAAATTATTTTAATTTTCCCTAATTCCCTTTTTCCCAATTTTTATCAAAATTAACCCTTCATGAAGAAGATAAAAAGGGGATCCGGGAATAAAAAATAGTTATTTGAAATTTATGACTTTTACTGTAAGTGCAACTTATCGGGAAAACGCCATTCTTCTTAGTTTCTTGATTACGAGAAATTAAATACTTGTTGGCGATTAAATAACTGAATGTATAACTTTAGTTTCCTTTTTTCAAATTTGCATTCAAAATAAAAACCCATGGAGCTTAAATAACTCACTTAGAACACCCTTTAAAAGATGACGTGGTACAATTAAATCGAATAAGCCTTTATGGAATAAAGACTCGGCTGCTTGTGAACCGTCGGGTAGTACTTTATTCAATGTTTGTTCAATTACTCTTTTACCTGCAAATGCAATGTAGGCATTAGGTTCCGCAATAATGACATCCCCCAACATACCAAAACTTGCTGTAACTCCGCCAGTTGTAGGAGATGTAAGGATTGATACGTAGAATAATTTTTTATCGAATTGATAATTATATGAAGCAGAAGATATTTTAGCCATTTGCATCAAGCTCAAACTTCCCTCTTGCATACGTGCTCCCCCGGAAGCACACACAATAATAACAGGTAGAGATCGATTAGTAGCATACTCGATCAAACGCGTTATTTTCTCACCTACTACAGATCCCATACTACCCCCCATGAACTGAAAATCCATAACCCCAATTGCTGTGGTAATACCGTTTAGTCGACCTATGCCTGTTTGAACAGCTTCTGTTAAACCGGTCCTTTTTTGATAAAAATTGATACGATCTCTATAGGATTCCCCCTCTGAATGAAATTTAATGGGGTCCGAGGATACCATATCTTCATCCATGGGATGCCAAGTATCCGAATCAATCAAAAGTTCGATTCTATCTGAACTACTCATTTTCAAATGATATCCACACTGTTCACAAATCTGTAGTTTTGACCTAAAAAATTTTCTATAATTTAATCCAGAACAATTTTCGCATTGAATCCATAAATATCTGTATTTTGTATTTATATCAAGATCACGAGATCTTCCTCTTATATAATAATTACTGCCATTACCACGAACTTTCAGACTAGAACTTCTATCTTCACTACAAATAAAATTGAAAATAAAATTGTTACTGTAATTGTCAGTACCTCCTGAAATGTAACTATCAATACTGATTTCAAAACGAAGATAATTATCAATGCAACTATTAATGTGATTATTCCAACTAGATTGACTATCATACATGTAATCGTAATAGTAACGATTCCTACTCTTAGATCCACTATTTAGAAAACTGGAATTTGGATAGTTAAAAAAAGAACTATAATTTTCAATCTCAAAAATACTATTTTCAATATCAAAATATACGGAATAACTATTGCCATTACTATCTCTAACTAAAAAAGTGTCATCGGAGATCAAACTCCAAATGTCCCTAATATCAAATAAATGATCAACATTACTGCAATTGCAACCCACACTATCACTCCAATTGGGAATCTTTTTATTGGTATCATTTATAATGGGGTCCTCATTTTCGCTAGTATGTCCGATAGGACCAAAACTAGACATTGATTTATTTAGCTCACATCTGTGTTCTAACTCCTTGTTAGAGGACATCGAATTGAACCGCCATTTTTCCATAGTTTCTTCTTACCCTTTATTTGAAAATACAATAGATGAATAGTCATTCGATGAATAATTATTTTACTATTAGATTTCCTATTCTAATTAAACGGATATATATATGGATCCAATTATTAAGATCATTAACTAATAACGAATGAGTAGTGAAAGGAATGATTATTTTTCTATTCAATACCTAAAGTAGCTCGAGTTCCACTCACGAAAGAAAAGAAGGCACAAACATTGATACATTTAGGACCTATTCTTTATTTCTGACTGAAAGAATCAACTAGGTTGATTCTTATTCCAAAAGCAATAAGTTAGGGTATTTTCAAAAAAAGGGAGGGTACTGGATCCGTGTGATTTAATTTATGGTTAGATTGGGTTGGAGTTAAATTGTAATTATTTTAATTTTTAACCGGGATCTTGTTATTATTTTCACTTCAAAAATGAACAGGGATCCAGTATACCAAAGTAAAAGTATCTCAGAGCAATCCGTTGATCATGGGAAAGGGAAAGTTGTATGTAATTCAACTGGGAATAAGAGCAGATTTTTTTGTCCGAGATTTGATTGATGATTTGAGAAATATGAATTGAATTGAGTTGGATCCGTTAAAATGAATTGCATTTTAATTTCATTTTTCTGTATATATGGATCCATACAAATATGTGGTAATGCTTCCATTTATATGGACCAACCAAATGAATCAACACCAACCCATTACAAACAAGCACTAATCGTGAAAGGAAAACATTGCAAATACAAATCAAAAATGTACATGGAATCTGTAGGGCTATACGGACTCGAACCGTAGACCTTCTCGGTAAAACAGATCGAACTAATTAAAATATCTAAATGATTCAAACTGTTTCAAAGACCCAACATGCATCTTGTTGCATTGGGCTCTTTCATTAACTGATGACAAGATCAGCTAGTCCACCATATTTTTTCTTATCTTCACAGGAAAAGTAAGAAGATAGCGAGATGGCTCCATATGCTCTGATTCATTATTTGGATTCTGATCCAAGAGCAATACCAAAGTTTTTCAAAAAAGGGTCGCCTTGACGTAGGTCTGCCTCCGGCCTGGATTCAACTTAAGAAGTTAAATGGATTCTCTATCGTACACTCTAAGAGTTAAATATGAGACTTCATACACCTTAAAGTTCATAAGACGACAAGAGGTTATTTTGAGTCCCTTATACTCATTATGCCTAGCATTGAATAGACTGGGTATTCACCTTATCAATTCTCAAATCAATCATGGGTTCTATTTGGCATCTGAATTTGCATGGAAATCCAATTGAACCCAATAAATATTTGTCAGGCTATTGTTCTCTTGTTCTTTCGAATTTATGGAGTAAGACATCGATTTTTCAATAAGACCCAATATCCTTATTGATTGCATAATGTACTTTATTGAAAAACATTGGCGCACGTGTAAACGAGTTGCTCTACCAACTGAGCTATAGCCCTTGTCATAGATATCTTATTATATTGATAATTTCTTGTCAAGATGGATATCAATCTCTTGCCAAGATAAATATGCCATGATCCACAAGATAACTCTCTAATCTATTTTTCGTTTCTTGTTAAGGATTGATTGGTATTGCCTAGAAGTAATATTCCATCTATAATTCACGAAACGGTGGGTCTCTTTTTTGCTTTTTATTGATAAATGACCTACTTAACTCAGTGGTTAGAGTATTGCTTTCATACGGCAGGAGTCATTGGTTCAAATCCAATAGTAGGTATAACTTATTAGATACCGCCGATTCCGGTATCTAATAAGTTTTTTAGACATATTTTTTTTGTTTCAGATTATACTTGATTGTGTTGAATTAGCGGAATCCCAATATGGTGTATAAAAATTTCTTTGAATTGTTTTAGTATATTAGGAAATGGCATTGATAGCCTCCACTCGCGTCCTGGCCCGTCTGAGAGCTAGATTCGCCTCAATTGTTTGTCTTTTACCTTCTGCTCTACTCAAGTTAGTTTCAGCTATTTCAAGAGCTTGCTGAGCTTCTTGTGGATCAATATCAGTACTCATCTCCGCATCATTTCCTAAAACGGTGATCTCATTATTACCTATTCTAGCAAAACCGCCCATGAGAGCCACTGTTAACCATTGGTTGTTGAGGCGTATTCTTAAAAGACCTATATCCAGAGCCGCGGCAATAGGAGCATGGTTTGGTAATACACCAATTTGGCCACTATTAGTAGATAAAATAATTTCTTTCACTTCGGAATCCCAAATAATTCGATTAGGGGTAAGTACGCAAAGATTTAAGGTCATTTATTAAATTTGCTCTCCACTTCTATTCTAAAGTCATAGCTTTCGCGGTAGCTTCCTCGATGTTACCCACTAAATAAAAGGCCTGCTCGGGAAGACTGTCTAATTCTCCGGAAAGGATAAGTTGAAATCCTCTAATTGTTTCCGCGAGACCTACATATTTCCCCGGAGAACCCGTAAAAACTTCTGCTACGAAGAATGGTTGTGATAAGAAACGTTCAATTTTTCGTGCTCTTGCCACGGTTAAACGATCTTCTTCGGATAATTCGTCCAAACCGAGGATAGCTATAATGTCCTGAAGTTCTTTGTAACGTTGTAAAGTTTGTTTAACTCTTTGCGCAGTTTCATAATGTTCCTCGCCAACAATCCAAGGTTGGAGCATAGTTGACGTCGAATCTAAAGGATCCACTGCTGGATAAATCCCTTTGGCAGCCAATCCTCTTGATAGTACGGTAGTCGCGTCTAAATGTGCAAATGTCGTGGCAGGGGCGGGGTCGGTTAAATCGTCTGCCGGTACATAAACTGCTTGAATAGAGGTTATGGATCCCTCTTTGGTAGAAGTAATTCTTTCTTGCAAAGATCCCATTTCCGTACTAAGGGTAGGTTGATAACCTACCGCAGAAGGCATTCTCCCTAATAAGGCGGATACTTCGGATCCCGCTTGAACAAATCGAAAAATATTGTCGATAAATAGAAGTACGTCTTGCTCATTAACATCCCGGAAATATTCTGCCATGGTTAGGGCAGTTAAACCAACTCTCATACGGGCTCCCGGTGGCTCATTCATCTGACCATAGACTAGAGCTACTTTTGATTCCGCAATATTTTGTTCATTAATCACTCCCGATTCTTTCATTTCCATGTAAAGATCATTTCCTTCACGAGTCCGTTCGCCTACTCCGCCAAATACGGATACACCCCCATGAGCTTTAGCAATGTTGTTGATCAATTCCATGATGAGTACTGTTTTACCTACTCCAGCCCCCCCGAAGAGTCCTATCTTTCCTCCACGACGATAAGGAGCTAAAAGATCCACTACTTTAATACCTGTTTCAAAGATTGATAATTTTGTATCTAACTGTATAAAGGCGGGCGCAGATCTATGAATTGGGGATGTTGTAGAAGTATCTACGGGTCCTAAATTATCAACAGGCTCTCCAAGAACGTTGAAAATTCGTCCGAGAGTAGCCCCACCGACTGGAACACTTAGTGGAGCTCCTGTGTCAACCACTTCCATTCCTCTCGTCAGACCATCTGTTGCACTCATAGCTACAGCTCTCACTCGATTATTTCCTAATAATTGCTGTACCTCACAAGTCACATTAATTTGCTGATCGACTCGACCCTTAACTACCAAAGCGTTATAAATATTAGGCATTTTCCCCGGGGGAAAAGCAATATCCAGTACTGGTCCAATAATTTGAGTGATTCGCCCTAGGCTTTTTTCTTCAAGTGTGGAAACCATAGGATCAGAAGTAGTAAGATTGATTCTCATAATCATGATAAAGTAAAATATGTCAAAATTTATTGGGAATATTTTTGAATCGAAAATAAAATGTCCGATAACAAGTTAATCGATTAATTAAATAAGGAATGGAATTAATAAAAAAATTAGTGCTCGATTGAGTCGGTATCGTCGAACCGAATCAAATACAACCGTTTATTCATTCAATAATTCCATTTTCAAGCTCAACCAATCCTTTTTAAAAATAGATTCATTTTCAAGTATTAACAAAATGACAAGTATAAAAATAATGAATGAGGAAGTATGTCTCATTTATCTATTATTATATAGAATCTCAGCCATATTAAAATTATATTATCTATATATTATCTATGGAATTCAAACCTAAACTCGATTTATGATTCATTCATTATTTTTCATCGGCCGTTGTTATTCATTTTAGATTTTAGCCTATTCTTTTATACCTTTTATGGATGGATGAATTATGCTTATTTTCACATCTAGGATTTACATATACAACATACATCAGTGTCAAGAGGCAATTTATCTTAGTATATTAGATAGTCAAATTTAAATAAAAAGAAGGTTTTAATAAATTAGAAACTTACAAAAAAACAAGTATTGGGTTGCGCCATACATATCAAAGAGTATACAATAATGATGTATTTGGCGAATCAAATACATGGTCTTATTAATTAACTATTAATATTAGTTTAGTTGAAAATTTTTTGAATCTTTTTTTTTTTTTTTCAAAGGTTTCATTTATACCTATTCCATGTCGAGTAGACCTTGTCATTGTGAGAATTCTTAATTCATGAGTTGTAGGGAGGGACTTATGTCACCACAAACAGAGACTAAAACAGGTGTTGGATTCAAAGCTGGTGTTAAAGATTACAAATTGACTTATTATACTCCTGAATATGAAACCAAGGATACTGATATCTTGGCAGCATTCCGAGTAACCCCTCAACCAGGAGTTCCACCTGAAGAAGCAGGGGCCGCAGTAGCTGCCGAATCTTCTACTGGTACATGGACAACTGTGTGGACTGATGGACTTACTAGCTTGGATCGTTACAAAGGGCGATGCTACCATATCGAGCCTGTTGTTGGAGAAGAAGAGCAATTTATTGCTTATATAGCTTATCCTTTAGACCTTTTTGAAGAAGGTTCCGTTACCAACATGTTTACTTCCATTGTGGGTAATGTATTTGGATTCAAAGCTCTACGAGCTCTACGTCTGGAGGATCTGCGAATTCCTCCTGCTTATTCCAAAACTTTCCAAGGTCCGCCACACGGAATCCAGGTTGAGAGAGATAAATTGAACAAGTATGGTCGTCCGCTATTGGGATGTACTATTAAACCAAAATTGGGATTATCAGCGAAAAACTACGGTAGAGCAGTTTATGAATGTCTACGTGGTGGACTTGATTTTACCAAAGATGATGAGAATGTGAACTCACAACCATTTATGCGTTGGAGAGATCGTTTCTTATTTTGTGCCGAAGCTATTTATAAATCACAAGCCGAAACAGGTGAAATCAAAGGACATTATTTGAATGCTACTGCGGGTACGTGTGAAGAAATGATAAAAAGGGCCGTATTTGCAAGGGAATTAGGAGTCCCTATTGTAATGCATGACTACATAACAGGGGGATTCACTGCAAATACTAGCTTGGCTCAATATTGCCGAGACAATGGGTTACTTCTTCATATTCACCGCGCAATGCATGCAGTTATTGATAGACAGAAGAATCACGGTATGCATTTTCGTGTACTAGCTAAAGCATTACGTATGTCTGGTGGGGATCATATCCACTCCGGGACAGTAGTAGGTAAACTAGAGGGTGAACGTGAGATGACTTTGGGTTTTGTTGATTTATTACGCGATGATTATATTGAAAAAGACCGAAGCCGTGGTATTTTTTTCACCCAAGATTGGGTCTCTATGCCAGGTGTTCTGCCTGTGGCTTCAGGGGGTATTCATGTTTGGCATATGCCTGCGTTGACCGAGATCTTTGGAGATGATTCTGTACTACAATTTGGCGGAGGAACCTTGGGACACCCTTGGGGAAATGCGCCGGGCGCAGTAGCTAATCGTGTGGCTTTGGAAGCGTGTGTACAAGCTCGTAATGAAGGGCGTGATCTGGCTAGTGAAGGTAATGAAATTATCCGTGAAGCTTGCAAATGGAGCCCTGAACTTGCCGCTGCTTGTGAGGTGTGGAAAGAGATCAAATTTGAATTCAAACCGGTAGACACAATCGATGCAAACTAGATAAGCGTGTATAATTCAGTAATTCCTGTTTGTTCTCCTAAGTCCAATTAAATAAACTCGGCCCAATCTTTTACTAAAAAAAGGATTGAGCCGAATAAAATAAAGAATGCAGA